TTTTTTTATTTCTCTCTGAAGAATGTATCTTTCTCCTAAGACTGAGATCGGTAAAAAAATAATAATAATAATAATCAAATCGCACCATCTCTGTAATAAGTGAATGCCTCTTTTTCTCCAGAAGTTGTCGGAATTATTCGTAATAAGATATTGGCTACAATGGTAAAGGTCTTATCAATCAAATTTCCATTTATCCGAGATCTAGTCATAGGTAGCAATCCATTCTAAAATTTCAGTTTTTATCGCGTGATAAAATAATTTCCCAAACAGAGAAATTTTACAATACAGTACGAAATCACGTAAAAATGGATTTATTAATCAAATTACTTTATTCTACGGTAGGCCTTGAAGTAGGTTTTTTTCAAAAAAAAAAAAAAATTCTTTCTATTTTTTTAGTTTCAATTGATTGTGTCCGCCTACGCAAATGGGATATAAACGCCTCACTATTCACTCGGTTTAGGGGCATAATCTTTATGTAGGAGAGATGGCCGAGTGGTTCAAGGCGTAGCATTGGAACTGCTATGTAGGCTTTTTGTTTACCGAGGGTTCGAATCCCTCTCTTTCCGCACCCTTACCAAGTTCATCAATGTTACTGACCTCAATATTTGAAATAAGAAAATAATAGATAAGATTTTTGTTTATGTAATATATAAAATTGTGGATAAAGTGGGCAAGGAATAACAATTTTCCTATACCCGCTTCTATACACGAATGGGGGAAAATACTCGGATCAAAATTAGAATTATTTGAACTAGTTTTAAGTCTGACGAGAATAATATTCTACAACCAGCAATTCATTAATTTTCAAACCAACCCATTTACTATCTATTATTTGATTCACTAATCCTTTATATTCGGATGGATGAAGAGTCAAATGGGTTGGCAATTTTTTGCGGGGGGCTGATTGAAGATAATTTTGAATCAGAGTTCTAGATTTTTGTTCATCCTTGGCTGTAATAATATCGTCAGGTTTACAACGATAACTTGGTATATCTACTATACGACCATTAACTAAAACATGTCTGTGGTTAACTAATTGACGGGCTTGAGGAATAGTCGCAGCCATACCCAATCGAAAAAGTATGTTATCCAAACGCATTTCAAGTAATTGAAGTAAAACTTGACCGGTTGACCCTTTTGCTTTTCCAGCGATACGAACATATTTCTGCAATTGGCGTTCTGTAAGACCATAATGAAAACGCAATTTTTGTTTTTCTTCTAAACGAATACAATATTGAGATTTTTGACTGGAGCCCGATTGTTCGCTTCTAACTGTAGGCTCTTTCCTGGTTAGTCCTGGTAAATCCCCCAGACGGCGTATTTTTTTGAAACGAGGCCCTCTGTAACGTGACATAAACACTCCTTTGTTAAAATAGAAAATTTCATAAAGAAAAATTAAAACTAAACTAAATGACAAAAAATATTCTAAATAAAGATTCTTTCAGTATCCGAATTTCATTCTATTGTATATCTTATATCTATATAAATAAAAAAAGAGAGATTATCCCGTCTGTCAAAAATGAAAAAAAAAAAAAGACTAGAGAAAAAAGCCGGCTATCGGAATCGAACCGATGACCATCGCATTACAAATGCGATGCTCTAACCTCTGAGCTAAGCGGGCTCTCAGAACAAAAATTGTGTATTTATCAGAATTTTTTCCTACCTAAACTACCTGGATCCTAGTTATTAACTATTTACTATTAGCTCTATCAGAACATAATTTATTTGATATTCTAGTATATAACATATTAGATAGAATCTTTACTATTTCATTTTCTCTATAATTATTCTCTATCATTTCATTACACAAACAGGATTGTGTAATGAAATGATTTAGATTAGATAGAATCTTTTTAAATAAAACCTTTGAAAAACAAGGATGCCAAATACATTCCAAGAATCAGAATGGGGATAAACACTTGTATATCTATAGAATATTTGACTATAAGTCGAGACAGTTTCCAGATTATGAATTGAAATACGAAGTAAATCACGAAACTCAGGCCCAAAAAGATACTCCCACTCAGAGGTGATTTCATAAAAATTGGAATAACTATTAGAAATAAAAAAATCAAAAATCCACTTATAAACAGGACTACGTTCAAGGCCAAACCAATCAAAAGTAAGTAAAGGATTTCCTTCATTTTCTGTATCCCTAATAGTAGCCAAGCCACGCCTTTTGCAGCGGACTTCTTCAAATTATGCCAAAGTTGCAGCCTTTGGATCTTCAACTCTCGATCTTTTAATAGTATACGCATTGGTGTCCTTTCTATAGCGTCTATAATAATATACTCACGGAAATAAATAAGACGCTTAACTTGACCCAAAAAAGGACACCAATTCTCAATTTTAGATCCTACTGTGCTAATATTATTTATTTTAGAATAAAAATCTCTTCCATTTCTTATTAGAGAAATAAGAAATAAAAGATACCAATATTTTAGAAGGGGTACCCACTGCTTCAAATTTTTTATCCACCCGTCTATCGTAAAGAAAAGTCGAGGAAATGCAGTCCTCCTACGGGTGGAGCCGTCTATTCTTACTAGTTTTGTATCCGAAGATATTACTATGATTGTTATTTGGTCTCCATAGTCGTCCTCAAAAATAATAAAGTCCACCTTGTTTACCGGTATTACGTCTACCAGTTCGCTTTGATATTTTATTTCTTTTTTCATTTTTTCAAATATTTTCGAAATTTTGATTGCCACCTCCAAAAGTCTATTTAGGTTCATAAGTTCCTCCTTATCTCTTCTTTGGAATTTTAATGAAATCGCATAAAATTTTGTCGTCTATTAACTAAGAAAATGGATTCTTCCATGGATTCTTCCTAAGTTATTATTTTCTACTCTTTCTAGTATAAAAAAAAACTAACAACATGGATTCTTCCATGGACTCTTCCAATGTATAAAATAAAAATTCCAATGGCTTTTGCTACTATAACCTTCCCAACCACTCTTTTTTTTTTCGTTTTTTCTAAGTATAAGTATTTTCACTCTTCATAATAACTTCTATTGATACTAGGTATAGGTATTCAAAAAAACCTAGTAAATAAAATAGAAATAAACAAAGAAATCGTGGGTTCCATCGTTTCTATGATTACTTGTTAAACGGTGAGGTCCTCTCTATACACCGGAGCCCCTTCCTTCATTGAATCTTGATTCAATCAATGTTATTGTGAACTTGTACAGTTCACACTTCTGAGCTCTACCCATTCAATATATATAGTAATAGGTCTTTCACAATAAAATCTAGCTATACAGTAACGGTAGTTAAGTATGAAGATTAGCTGGGTAGTTGACCCTCTTAGTCCGTTATTGCTAAAATTAGGGCATAATTCTTTATTTGAAAGAGGATTTTTCCCGCTTAATAGATCACTTTTTGTTACCATTGGGAACGTTTTTTTCATCTTAAATTAAAAAAAAATTAAGGTGATTTGATTTGCACCAATTGAGAAAGCATAAATTTTATACAATTATTATTAATAGAATCTATTTTTTAATTTGAGTATATGATCTAAACGAGTCGCACATACACCCTAGTACATGTTCCTCGGCGTTGAGGGCATCCCCGAAGAGCGGGAGATTTTGTTACAGTCCGGATTGGCTGTCTTGTGTTTCTAATAAGTTGGTTTATAGTTGGCATGGTGAGTCATATACATAATGAGCTGGTTCAGATCAATCCTAACCCCATAATTTAGAATTTATTATTATTTAATAATATTGAATAATATTAAAAAATATTAAATTTGGAATTCAAGTAGATGACAATGAGAAAAATAATGTACAAATCCATCAATTTGGGGAATGCCCAAGTGAATAGGACGGAAACCCAAAATTTCATTACTATTTTCATTACTTTTTTTATAAGATTCAATTTCATTTTTATTTCCTCCAAAATTAAAAATCCCCTACTGCATCAACCAGTCCGTAGGCTTCGGCTTCTTCTGCTGACATAAAAAAATCCCTTTCCATGTCTTCAGATATCTGCCAAAAAGGTTTGCCTGTTCTTTCGGAATAAAGAGTTGTTATCGTTGTTCGGAGTACCAGTAATTCATTCGCTTCCAGCACGACGTCTACTGCTTGTCCATCAAAAAAAGAAGTAGCAGGTTGATGGATCATTACCCTGAGAGTATAATAAGGTTTATTTCTCTGAATCTTACCATAAAAAAGAAGAACGGATATAAAAAATAACTTCAATTTATTTAAAGCCGTACAGGCAAGCATTTTTGTTTATTTTTTATATAGCATACGGCTCTACTTTCAATTTTTGATTTTTTGGACCTTTCATTGAAGAAATACAAAAAAAATCTACCGGGTCTATCAGACCCAGATCAGTAAAGAATCTAAAAACCACCCTTTATTTTTTTTTTTTAGAAAATCTTTTTTCACGACTATGATGATTCCGTTACTATCTTATTTCTTCTAGTTTTTGATTAAGCAATCCCAAAGTTTCTTTTTTTTTTTTCAAATAAGTAAAAAAAAATTGTGACACTAAAAGAGGCTCTAATAGATCAGATAAAATAGTAAATACCCCTTTTTAATACTACTCTTTCAATATATAATAGAATGGTTTTGAAAAAAACTTATTTTTGCATATCGAACTCAAAGTGCCATGCTTTTTTTACTTAATACTGGTGTAGACATAGTCTTCTTTTTTTTCTACAAATAAGAATCATTGGCGCCAAGCGTGAGGGAAGGCTAGACGTTTGGTAATTTCTCCTCCTACCAAAAGAAGAGATCCCATTGAAGCGGCTAATCCTAAGGCTACTGTCTGTACTTCTGCTTCTACAAGTTGCATCATATCAAAAATTGCCATTCCAGATAGAACCTCTCCGCCTGGAGAATTGATAAACATATACAAATCTTGGTTCTTGTCCTCTAAACTTAGATATACCATTAGACCGACAAGTTGATTTGATATTTCACTGTCAACCTCTTGACCTAAAAAAAGGAGTCTTTGATAATAAAGTCGATAGTATAAGTCAGTCCAAGAAGCGTCAT